AATATCAGCAAAAGAACGTTCTCCCGTGCTTCCAGACATGCTGAGCTCCACAAATTCTTTCTTGTACATTCAAAAAGGGAATCGATTATGCGAAAGATGTATGGGATCAGCGGGTTTATTTTCTATTTACTGATCCCATACATCTTTGTATGATCGTCAATTTTGTACCAAAGGTGTATTTAGAGTATATCGAATCAGTATAGCTTCCTTCCTCCGGCACAGCAACGCAGTCTCGATTAGTCTCGATTAGTACCAAAATGCTACATAATTTCTTTCTTCCCTTTTTGTTCTTTGTATATGCATAAACTTTATGTTATGGAATAAATTAATAGAATAGAAAATTCGTCAAATTATTTATAATATTTAAAGTGTGAATCCATGGGTTCTAAAAGTTCATGTAAAGATATTATCATATTTACACAATTCAATTCTATGCAAAATTTATAAACCCTTTTTATGGTTAAAGGTTTTTTGTTAGAATACTTTTATTTCAAGTTGGTCATACAATACACAATAACACAATACCACAATAACACAATACAATAAATTATAAATTTTTTATGATAGTGTATTTGATGAAAAACTGAAAATAGTTAGAACAATCACTTAAAGAATATTTGAGATATGATATAGAAAGACAAAGTGTAGAAGCTAAAAAGATACTGGACATTGCATTGCTCATTTTCAAATCGAGTTGGACCCGAAATAAAATGAAAATTAATAAAAAAGCGGTATCGGGCCCGGACCGTTCGATCAAAAAAAAGTGATACGAGAGAGTTTTTATTACTTATTTTATTACTTTCACTCAACTCACGAATTGCGCAATGAATCTGTTGATTTGGAATCACATGACCAGTTGATGTCATATCAGAGCAGAGCCAGTAAATAGATTTTTTCTACTATGTCATTCTATCTTGTCATTCTATCTTTTTTAGTGCCATCTATAATGTATAATGACTGATGAATGAAGATGGCACTAAGTTAATATTGTCTATTGTCAATATTCTTACTGTTGTATATGGGAAAATTAAAAACTTAGGACTTAGGTACTCAGGTAAGTGTTTTATCAACATATGTAGTAAAAGAACATATCTAATTTAGCCCTTTCATGTCTACTATAACTAGTTATTTCGGTTTTCTATTAGCTGCTTCAACTATAACCCCAGCTCTATTGATTGGTTTGAACAAGATACGACTTATTTGAAATGAATTGAATGAACAATTTATAAAAATTATAAAAATGAGTATTTCTCTTAAATGTCGGGTCTTCCATTGTCCCGCGGGCGCAACAATTGCCAATTCTCAGTTATTGAGATTCACGGACAATTCGGATTAATATTTAGGGATAGATCTTACCTCTCTTTTTATTCTCTCAAACAAAAAATAGAAATGATTGAAGTTTTTTTATTTGGAATCGTTTTAGGTCTAATTCCTATTACTTTGGCAGGATTATTCGTAACTGCATATTTACAATACAGACGCGGTGATCAATTGGACCTTTGATTGAATAATATATATTTTTTGATTGACCTCCTCTTCCTTGCAGGGAGGTCAAATTTATTAAGTTATTTTATTGTATGTGATTCGACATAACATCACGCTCTGTAGGATTTGAACCTACGACATCGGGTTTTGGAGACCCGCGTTCTACCGAACTGAACTAAGAGCGCTTTCTTATGACAGGGGAGGGGATATGACCGTAAATAATTTTTGTATACCCAAAAATATCTTATAAACACCTAGTATAGTATGCAAAAATGAAAGATTATGTCTAATTTAAAAATTTATAATAGATTTCGAGTAATCTCCCGTTACTGCCCATTAGGAGAAGTAATAGGTAGGGATGACAGGATTTGAACCCGTGACATTTTGTACCCAAAACAAACGCGCTACCAAGCTGCGCTACATCCCTTTTCAAAATGGTTTTACAATGTCATTGTACAAAATCCTTGTCTTGTTTTCCACATTTTTATTTTCTTCTCCATTTATATACATATACAATTTTCTTACCATTTTTTCTTCTTTTTTATACTTTATATATATATAATATTAAAAATTATATTTATTATTTATATATACATTTGAAATGAAACCTAACTAACGTATAAAAAAAGAAATATTTATTGATAACACTCCGAAAGAAGGGCTTTTTTTATTTCTTTTTTTTAGGGACAAGAACCCTTGTACATATCCATTTTAGTTACGAATTCCGCATAAAAATAAATACAAATGATCTTGAACTACGACGCCCATATATATAATCTATGTCTATGTTTTACATTAAATAATAAAAAGGAGGATTTTCAATGCGAGATATAAAAACATATCTCTCCACGGCACCTGTGCTAACTACTCTATGGTTTGGGTCTTTAGCGGGTCTATTGATAGAGATTAATCGTTTATTCCCAGACGCTTTGTCATTTCCTTTTTTTTAATTCTAGTTAAGGAAAGAGAAAGAAAAACTATATTAAACCTAAGCAAAAAGTCGATCTAATAAAATTAGATTTGGAAATGGAAAGGCGGGTCCAGTCTAGGGGAGGCTCCATGAAATCATAGCGCAATTAAAGAAAATACATAAATAAAATAGTGGTATTTAGGATAGAAAAAATTGATAGTTATAAAAAAATTGTATTACTTACATTATTTAATAATATTAATCTATTAATATATAAAAAATAGAATATATATATATAATATTCTAATTAATATATAGTATAATTATATATAAATAGAATTAGAATAGATAAAATATATAATTAATAATTAAATAAAATAATAATTAAATAAATTTATCTTAAATCTATTAAATTTTTATTATTACTCTAATTAATATAATATTAATTAGAATCAAATCTTTAGAAATTTCATTTATAGTTAGTAACTTCTATTAATTTTTTGTTCTTTTTTTCGGATCGAAAATAGAAAAGTTAAGTTAAGTCGATCCAAAGGGGGTTCATGGCCAAGAGTAAAGATGTCAGGGTCAGAGTTATTTTGGAATGTACTAGTTGTTGTGCCCGAAATGGTGTCAATAAAGAATCGCCGGGTATTTCTAGATATATTACTCAAAAGAATCGACACAATACACCCAGTCGATTAGAATTGAGAAAATTTTGTCGTTATTGTCAGAGGCATACGATTCATGGGGAAATAAAGAAATAGATAATAGATCGAACAGAACATGTGTGCAATCTTTTCCAACCCAAAGAGCAGAAAGAGGAAGAACATATACATATATATAAATATAATACAAATTAGAAATCAAAATTATAAATTATACAAATAAAACCCTATTTCGGTCAGATCTTAAATTAATAAAGAAATAAATTTTTGAAATAAGGACTAAACCATGGATAAATCTAAGCAACCTTTTCGTAAATCCAAGCTCTCCTTTCGTCGGCGTTTGCCCCCAATTGTATCGGGGGATCGAATTGATTATAGAAACATGAGTTTAATTAGTCGATTTATTAGTGAACAAGGAAAAATATTATCTAGACGAGTAAATAGATTGACCTTGAAACAACAACGATTAATTACTATTGCTATAAAACAAGCTCGTATTTTATCTTCGTTACCTTTTCTTAATAATGAGAAACAATTTGAGAGAGCCGAATCGATCCCTAGAACTGTGGGTCCTAGAGCCAGAAAAAAATAGGCATATTCCTCGATTGCCTCAAAACTCCAATCGGAATTCAAGCTCAAATGGATTGGATGTTTTGCTCGAAAAGGCCCAGAATGCATAAAAGGGGGGATAAGCAATTTTTTTTTTTTTTGAAGCATGTTCGTTCATTCCTACTACTTATCTTAATTTTATCTCAATTTAGTTTATTCTATACTTCCCGGAGTTCATTCTCCGGGGAATTCTTGTTCAATCATTCCTGTATATTACTTCATAATTAGAATTTCCTTTAGTTGATGATTTTTTTGGAAATCATGTAAAGACAATTCTTATTTGATATAGCTATTTGTGCAAGTATTTTACGATTAAGAAGCAATTGCCCCTTGTACAGATTGTGTATTAATCTACTATAACTATAGAATACTTTAATATCGCGAGTTACTGCATTTATTCGAGTGATCCACAAACGACGAAAATTTCTCTTTTGCCTGCCCCTATCTCGATGAGAAGAAACCAAAGCTCTCATTTTATGTTGAGTAATTGTTCGCGTAAGTCTTGAATGAGCCCCTCTAAAGGTTGATGCAAATAAACGAATTTTTGTTCGACGTCTCCGAGCTGTATACCCTCGTTTAACTCTGGTCATTGAATCAAATTAAACTTTAATGAATAACTAATTGAATTCTCTTCTTTCAGTCATTATTTGTCCCCCCCGGTCGATTAATAACAAAACGAATTATTCCGATATATAAAATATAAATTCCAATGGCTTTTGCTACTATGACCTTCCCAACCATTATTTTTTTCTTTCCAGGCCAGACATTTAGTTTACCTGGAAATAAAAAATTCTACCGAATACTAATAAAAAAAAAATAGTGGGTTCCATCGTTTCTATGGTTACTTCTTAAACGGTGAGGCCCTCTCTATGCGCCGGAGCCTCGTCTCTCATTTAATAAAATGGTATTGTTAACTTGTATAGTTCACATTCTTTGGCTCTACCCATTAATTATACAGTAATAGGTCTTTTCACAATAAGAGCTATCCATACAGTGACGGCATTTAATTATGAAAGTTGGCTAGGTAGCTGACCCTGTTAGTCCGTTCTTTCAAGAATGTGAGCATAACCTTTTTGTTTTGCTTCTTATCCTATCCTTAAAATACCATTTCCTCCGCTTAATGGATAACCATTTGCTACCAATGGAGAATTGCTTCTCATCTCAAATCGAGGTGATTGGATTTGCACCAATGAAAACCATAAATTCTATACACAATACACAAGAAACAATAAGGGTATATGATAGATCCCCATTTTAGATAGTAATAGGCGTTCTTCTACTCTATCTATCCTATTCTATTCATTGATATTAATCATTGATACTGTCTCATTTGCTCGAGCTCGTGATCTGAACGAGTCGCACATACACCCTAGTACATGTTCCTCGACGCTGAGGACATCCTTGAAGAGCGGGAGATTTCGTGACATTTCTTATTGGCTGTCTTGTATTTCTAATAAGTTGTTTAATAGTTGGCATATCGGATATATATAATTATATTATATTATAAAATTAAAATGGGTTGGTTTAGATCTATCTTAACCTGATTTATGATTGATGATTATGAATTATTTCAATTCAATATAAAATCATGGAAAATTGAAATAATGGTTGAAAATAAAACGGGATCATGGATTCACACGAAATCCGAAGTATTTTCATTTTCAACCGCTACAAGATCAACAATGCCATAGGCTTGGGCTTCTGTTGCTGACATAAAAACATCTCTTTCCATATCTTCGGATACAACCCACAAAGGGTTGCCCGTTCTTTGTACATAAACTTTAGTGAGGGTTTCGCGAAGTTTCAGCAGTTCTTCCGCTTCCAGGATAAATTCTCCTGCCTGTGCCTCATAAAAAGAACTAGCAGGTTGGTGAATCATAACCCTGATGATATTGATATAACATCATGAATGGTTCTTCTATCTCGTATTATGAAATTAAAGGAATAAAAAAAAATAGAATTGAACAACCGTACAGGCACTTTTTGTGCATTGCATACGGCTCTGCAATGGAATTTATTACCCACTTCCATTCCATAGCCATAGAAGAATAAGGGAATAAATAGAATCTATCCAATCAAGTCAGATCGTTGAATAATCCATTTACCATCCTTCTTTTCATAAGAGTCAAAAAATACTACGATGGTTCTGTTGCTTTATATTATATTAGATATTTATATATTTATCTCGTCCGTGATTTGGCAATCCCAAAGTGTCTTTCTGATATGACAAAAAAAAAAGATTTGTGACGCTAAAATGTCCTCCCGACACATAAGATCAAATCAGAAATAAAGCTTATTTCATACTACTATCTCGATATAAAATCTCATGTTATAAAAAAACAATAATGGTTTGTTCATATCGAACTCAAAGTGCCATGCTATTATTACTTAAATTTTTCCTAATTCTATTTTTTATATTTGATATTTTGATATGGCGAAGGCATAGTCTTTTTTTCAATAAAAACTCATTGGCGCCAAGCGTGAGGGAATGCTAAACGTTTGGTAATTTCTCCTCCAACCAGAATGAAAGATCCCATTGAAGCAGCTAATCCCATGCATATTGTATGTACATCGGGTGGCACAAATTGCATAGTATCATAAATGGCTATTCCTGGTATTACCCATCCGCCGGGAGAGTTTATAAACAAATAAAAATCCCTAGTATTATCTTCTATACTAAGATATACCATGAGACCCACAAGTTGATTTGAGATCTCGCTATCAACTTCTTGGCCTAAAAAAAGTAATCTTTCTCGATGAAGTCGGTTGATTAGGACAAAATAAAATAGTATCCCTTAGGAACCGTACGTGCACCTTTTGATGCATACGGTTCCTAAAATGAAATTGCGAAAAAAAAATCAATCAATGTATAAATTCTAGTCTTAATTTCTTTTTTGTAACAGGTTTTTTATTTTTCTAAAGAAGGGCTTTATTTGATTTTTTCAAAAAACATGAGTTTTGGTTCCCTTTCTCTTCCTTATAAAAAAAAAAATTATTGAACTTATTAAACTAACCTCTCATTGATGTATTATTTCATCGAGATTCAAATCACGATGTGATTTTCTTGTTCCTGAATGGGCCCTTTCAATTATTTTAGGTTGGTGTTCTACTCCGGGTAAAGATCTGTCCGAATTATATTTGCACATATAGGGCAAATTATCTCAGTACCGCTTCTTTTTTTTTTAATAAATTTTCATGCTTTCCCTCAAACTATTACATGTATTCATGTATTCATTATATATTTTATTCTATGCCATTGAATGGCATTTTGAGATTATTCCTAATAATAATATTAATATATAGAAAGCATAAATTTAAATAAAGAATGTTTATGATACAATTATAGTAATCATATATATTACCAATTTGATATTTTCTGAACGGAGCCTGGATACTTTATTTTATCGTTCCAAGTTAACCATAAATTCTTTTATAGTATTGATCCCCAATATAAATCGATCTAATTGCACTTCACGCTCCGAATAATTGATGGTTCAATCAAGATTTCTTGGGCGAAACGGAGGATATCTCGATCGGTGAAGAGAACGGGTAAACCCCATATGACCTAATATATCTGACAAGCCGCACTATACGTCAACCCAAACTGCATCTTCCTCTCCAGGACTCCGAAAAGGGACTTTTGGAACACCAACGGGCATTAAATTAAATAAAAAAGTTAAGTACTATACTTCACTTTAATATGGAAACGTACCAATGGATTTATTGTCTTCATTTTTTTTTCCGTTTATTCTATATGAATAAAGAACACATTTTCACGAGCAGGTCGATCATTTGAATGATAAACAAGTATCTAGGCATTCATTCTCCAAAAAGGGGGCCAAGCCCCATTGCGTATTGGTACTTATCGGGTATAGAATAGATCTGCTTCTCTTTGTTCTTACGAACAAAATTGTTCCATTATTTTCAACGAAACGAAATAAATCTTAACCCTTTCTTATACAAAATATACTGAAAGGTTAGGTACATAACATACATAGTGATAGTCTTTTCCAATGCGATAAAGTTACATAGTGTCATTTTTCTTTGATATTTGATAAAAAAGGGGTATTTCCATGGGTTTGCCTTGGTATCGTGTTCATACTGTCGTATTGAATGATCCCGGCCGGTTGCTTTCTGTCCATATAATGCATACGGCTCTAGTTTCTGGTTGGGCTGGCTCGATGGCTCTATACGAATTAGCAGTTTTTGATCCTTCTGACCCGGTTCTTGATCCAATGTGGAGACAGGGTATGTTCGTTATACCCTTCATGACTCGTTTAGGAATAACCAATTCATGGGGTGGGTGGAGTATTTCAGGAGGAACTATAACGAATCCGGGTATTTGGAGTTACGAAGGTGTGGCAGGGGCACATATTGTGTTTTCTGGCTTGTGCTTCTTGGCAGCTATCTGGCATTGGGTATATTGGGACCTAGAAATATTCTCTGATGAACGTACGGGAAAACCTTCTTTGGATTTGCCCAAGATCTTTGGAATTCATTTATTTCTCTCAGGGTTGGCTTGCTTTGGCTTTGGTGCATTTCATGTAACAGGCTTGTATGGTCCTGGAATATGGGTGTCTGATCCTTATGGGCTAACTGGAAAAGTACAATCCGTAAATCCAGCGTGGGGCGCGGAAGGTTTTGATCCCTTTGTTCCGGGAGGAATAGCCTCTCATCATATTGCAGCGGGTACATTGGGCATATTAGCGGGTCTATTTCATCTTAGTGTCCGTCCGCCTCAACGTCTATACAAAGGATTACGTATGGGCAATATTGAAACTGTACTTTCCAGCAGTATCGCTGCTGTTTTTTTCGCAGCTTTCGTTGTTGCTGGAACTATGTGGTATGGTTCAGCAACTACCCCAATCGAATTATTTGGCCCCACTCGTTATCAGTGGGATCAGGGATACTTCCAGCAAGAAATATATCGAAGAGTTGGCACGGGACTAGCGGAAAATCTTAGTTTTTCGGAAGCTTGGTCTAAAATCCCCGAAAAATTAGCTTTTTATGATTACATTGGTAATAATCCGGCAAAAGGGGGATTATTCAGAGCAGGCTCAATGGACAGCGGGGATGGAATAGCTGTTGGATGGTTAGGACACCCCATCTTTAGAGATAAAGAAGGCCACGAGCTTTTTGTACGTCGTATGCCCACTTTTTTTGAAACATTCCCCGTAGTTTTGGTAGACGGAGACGGAATTGTGAGAGCCGATGTTCCTTTTAGAAGGGCGGAATCAAAGTATAGTGTCGAACAAGTAGGTGTAACTGTCGAGTTCTATGGTGGCGAACTCAATGGAGTCAGTTATAGCGATCCTGCTACTGTGAAAAAATATGCTAGACGCGCCCAATTAGGCGAAATTTTTGAATTAGACCGAGCTACTTTGAAATCTGATGGTGTTTTTCGGAGCAGTCCAAGGGGTTGGTTCACTTTTGGGCATGCTACATTTGCTTTACTCTTCTTTTTCGGACATATTTGGCATGGCGCTAGAACCTTGTTCAGAGATGTTTTTGCTGGTATTGATCCGGATTTGGATACTCAAGTAGAATTTGGAGCATTCCAAAAGCTTGGAGATCCAACTACAAAAAGACAAGTAGTCTAATAAAATATTACTCTGGTCTCTTTCGCCTCTACTTTTTTTATTTGATGACATAAGGTTAAGGTACCAGAAAATTTTTGACTTGATTGATCGCCATCTTTATCTTTGATTTTTTCCCTCTTTCCCCTATAGTAAATGATCTAAAATTAATAGGTGTGGAAGCTATAATTGTAAACCACGATCGAATCTATGGAAGCATTGGTTTATACATTCCTCTTAGTCTCGACTTTAGGGATAATTTTTTTCGCTATCTTTTTTCGAGAACCACCTAAGGTTCCGACTAAAAAATGAAATGATTTTTCATCATCTCAATTTTAAGTTTTAAGTAAGGAGCCCACCATTGGTAGGCTCATTACTTAAATTAGTCCCCGTGTTCTTCGAATGGATCTCTTAATTGTTGAGAGGGTTGCCCAAAAGCGGTATATAAGGCGTACCCAGTAAAGCTTACAAGTAAACCGGATATGAAGATGGCGACTAGGGTTGCTGTTTCCATTTCTAGATAATTTAAGGATCACAATGGATCTACAATAAGATCGTTTATTTACAACTACAACGAAAAGGTATACAAAGTCAACAGATCTTAACCAATCATTAAATAAGATTTATGGCTACACAAACCGTTGAGGAGAGTTCTAAATCTCGGCCACGACAAACTAATGTAGGAAGTTTATTGAAACCATTGAATTCGGAATATGGTAAAGTAGCTCCGGGCTGGGGGACTACACCCCTTATGGGAGTCGCAATGGCTTTGTTTGCGATATTTCTATCTATCATTTTGGAAATTTATAATTCATCTGTTTTACTGGATGGAATTTCGATGAATTAGGTTCCTAAGGACTATATATAAAGTCTTAGTTCTAGGTTTTCAATAAAAAAAGTACTTAAGACTCAGATTTCTAGACCATTCTGGTAGTTCGACCGTGGAATTTTTTTGTTTCGGTATTTCCGGAATATGAGTGTGTGACTTGTTACAATTGATCCTATTGATAATACAGAGAATAGTCTGTCATCTCTATCAAGATGATTCTACCTCGTTGGATATTTATTCTAGTATCTGGAGCACGAAATATGAATATTATAGAATAGATCAAGAAAAGAAATATTTGAACTATGATTCATACCTACTATTCAGTCAGACCTCGCGACCGGACTCAAAAAAATGCAAATTAGGTATTTTCTAAATCAAACGCTTTTTCTTCCTTCAGACTGAATTGGGTCGACGAACACCCTTTTTTTTTTTAGATTTTGTTGAGTTATTAATTACATCCATTCATTGAAATTGGATAAGTGATGATCAAATGGTTCTTACTCAGAGAACCTTTGCGTTTAGCGCGGGTTTTATTAAATCATCGTGGTTCTTAGTATGAATCTGAGGTTTCAATTGATTCACAGGGTCTCAACAAGGGAATTCCTATAAATAACTAGTAAACCAAGAGTCAATCCGCATTATTACGCAAAAAACAAAAATAATAGGAAAGAGAAGATTCAAGAGGCCTTTATTTTAATTTAACAATTAACATAAATAAAAGAAGAACAGGGGAGCCAACTTGATATTTTTGGCATTATCATCACAAAGAAGAGATTCCGGATTTTTGTTATTTCGTATCTTTGGGGCAAATTGAATCAAGTGGCTTATTTGAATTTTATATTATACATATCCGTTAAAATCCGTATTTGATTTGTGTTGTTTCTGCTTGAGCCGTACGAGGTGAAATTCTCATATACGGTTCTCAGGGGGGGTCTGTTACCTATCCCAATAAAGTATATGATTGGTTCGAAGAACGTCTCGAGATTCAGGCGATTGCAGATGATATAACTAGTAAATATGTTCCTCCTCATGTCAACATATTTTATTGTCTAGGGGGGATCACACTTACTTGTTTTTTAGTACAAGTAGCTACGGGTTTTGCTATGACTTTTTATTATCGTCCAACCGTTACAGAGGCTTTTTCCTCTGTTCAATACATAATGACTGAGGCTAACTTTGGTTGGTTAATCCGATCAGTTCATCGATGGTCAGCAAGTATGATGGTTCTAATGATGATTTTGCACGTATTTCGTGTGTATCTCACAGGGGGATTTAAAAAACCCCGCGAATTAACTTGGGTTACAGGTGTGATTCTGGCCGTATTGACTGCGTCTTTTGGTGTAACTGGTTATTCTTTACCTCGGGACCAAATAGGTTATTGGGCAGTAAAAATTGTGACAGGAGTACCCGATGCGATTCCTGTAATAGGATCACCTTTGGTGGAGCTATTACGCGGAAGTGCTAGTGTGGGCCAATCCACTTTGACTCGTTTTTATAGTTTACACACTTTTGTATTGCCTCTTCTTACTGCCGTATTTATGTTAATGCACTTCCCAATGATACGTAAGCAAGGTATTTCAGGTCCTTTATAGAGAAGATATATCATCTAAATTTTGATCATATATCATTTCGGGGAGGAAGAAAAAATAGTCTTGTATTTCATTGCTACAAATATGGATTATTTAAAAATAAGACATGTTATTTGGATACCCCTCTTCAACTCTGAAGTATTGTATTCCTTATTTGATACCAATAGTTGAAGTGGATTCTCTGAAGAGAAGATGGATTATGGGAGTGTGTGACTTGAACTATTGATTGGGCCATGCAGATATATGATTTTATCTGCCACGTTGGAATTCACAACCAAATAAAATGTGTCTCCGCATCCAACCACCACGTAAGTCCCCCTACTATAAGTAGGGATATGCCGGTTCACTTGAGGAGAATTTTTTCTATGATCATACCCGAATCATGTCATGTATGAGCAGGCTCCGCAAGATCCCGTAGAATAGAAGCATAGAATAAATAATGTGGCACGACCCAATGTTGTATCTATTCCACTTATTTATTTGAATTTTATTTATAGTATAGAAATGCATTCATTTCCTCTGCATTGATCCAGATCTACGATACTATCGGAGTGAAATAAGGGATCTAAGGAAGAATGGAGGCTATACTTTATTAGTAACAAGTAAATACTTTTGTTTGTATTTAAGAAAATCGAGATGTTGCGGGGATAAACATCAATCAAAAGACATGAGACAATCCAAAAAGCACTTGATCATGATCAAATTTATAAGCCTACTTGGATATTGAGCATTTATCCGTAAGAACTTAATTCTTTGAAATGAATAATTGCAACTTCGGAAAATTGAACTAGGTATTTCTTACATTGAGTCATTATATATTAATATATAGCTATATAGCGCATATATTAATATATATTTTTTTAATATATATATTTTTAATATATATATTTTATACGGATCTACTTCTATTTGATTCTTGCTCGAGCCGGATGATTAAAAATTATCATGTCCGGTTCCTTCGGAGGATGGATTCCTAAGAATTAAGAATTCACCTATCCCAATAACAAAAAAACCTGATTTGAATGATCCTGTATTAAGAGCTAAATTGGCTAAAGGGATGGGGCATAATTATTATGGAGAACCCGCATGGCCCAATGATCTTTTATATATTTTTCCGGTAGTAATTCTAGGTACTATTGCGTGTAACGTGGGCTTAGCGGTTTTAGAACCGTCAATGATTGGTGAACCGGCGGATCCATTTGCGACTCCTTTGGAAATATTACCTGAATGGTACTTCTTTCCCGTATTTCAAATACTCCGTACAGTACCCAATAAGTTATTGGGTGTTCTTTTAATGGTTTCAGTACCAACGGGATTATTGACAGTACCCTTTTTGGAGAATGTCAATAAATTCCAAAATCCATTTCGTCGTCCAGTAGCTACAACAGTCTTTTTGATCGGTACCGTAGTAGCTCTTTGGTTAGGTATTGGAGCAACATTACCTATTGATAAATCCCTAACTTTAGGTCTTTTTTAAATTCAAATGGATTCAACTTTGAAATACCGTGTATAAGTGTATAAGTATTAAGTATCTAGGGAAGATTGACTTTGAAGCAAGACTATTCCTTAGATACATTAATTTGATTATACTCCATTCTGAGCTGAGTACGGATCGTGCTGAAGATTAAAAACTAAATTTATAATTTTGATTGAGATTTTATTTATATATCTTTTTATTTGCATCTTCGTTTATAATCTAAAAAGAAAGAAGATGCAAATAAAAAGATATATAATCTATAATAGATTTAAAATAAAAAATTTTTATTAGTTAAATCGATTGCGAAATGCTTTTGTAGGGTGTCTAATATTTGTTTTACATCTTCTATGCGAAAATATTCAATTCTCATAAGGTCTTCTTGACTATTACTCAAAAGGTCCAATAATGTATGTATATTGGACCTTTTGAGACAATTATAGGTCCTGGAAGGCAATTCTAATTGGTCAATAAAAATACATTTCAATGGAATTCTTTTTTTGTTTTTATTAAAATTAGTTAATCTATCTTGAAAGGTAAAAGGGGGTAAAGTAAACCGGTTTTTATTTTCTGCGAAATTAATGCCCTCTTCCTCTGTATGTAGAAAAGGAATAAATAAATCAATCAAATTACGAGAAGCTTCATAAAGTGCTTCCTTAGGAGTTAAACTCCCATTCGTCCATATTTCTAGAAAAAGTATCTCTTGTTTTTCATTCCCATCCCCATAAGAATGAATACTATGATTTGCATTTCGAACAGGCATGAATACGGCATCTATAGGGTAACTTCCATCTTGAGAGTTATTTGTGGGTTTTATACGATATCCGCGATCCCTATTAATTTGTAATTTAATACACAAATCAATTGGTTCCGTAAGGTTAGCTATATGCTGTGTCGTGTCAACTATTTCTACAGAAAGTGGTGAGATGATATCTTGAGCGGTTACGTGTCTAGGACCTCTGACGCAAATAGATGCGTCTCTAATTCCATATAGGTTACTTCTCAATACAATTTCTTTCAAATTTATTAAGATTTCGTGGACTGATTCTTTAATACCTACTATTGTAGAATATTCATGTGTTACCTTCTCAGATTTTGCACGTGTGATACATGTTCCTTCTATTTCTCCAAGTAAAGCCCTTCGCATGGCGATACCTATGGTATCGGCTTGACCTTTTATAAGCGGGGACAGAATGAAACGACCATAATAAAGACGCTTACTATCTATTCTTGATTCAACACACTTCCACTGTAATGTTCGAGTGGACCCTCCTACTTCCTCTCGAACCATACTAAATATTGTTATTTAATCAGATTATTGAATTATTTATTTCTCTTGAAATCCATTTAATTCTTATTCCTACACACGTCTTTTTTTAGGAGGTCGACATCCATTATGTGGCATAGGTGTTACATCGCGCACGAAACTTAATAGTAGACCACTTCTACGGATGGCTCGTAATGCTGCATCTCTTCCAAGACCGGGTCCTTTTATCATAACTTCTGCTCGTTGCATGCCCTGATCAACTACTGTACGAATAGCATTTATAGCTGCTGCTTGAGCCGCATAAGGTGTCCCTCTTTTTGTGCCTTTGAATCCAGAAGTACCCGCGGAGGCCCAAGAAACTACCCGCCCTCGTACATCCGTAACAGTTACAATGGTATTGTTGAAACTTGCTTGAACATGAATAACACCTTTTGGTATTCTACGTCCATTCTTACGTGAACCAATACGCCCATTCTTACGCGAACTAATTCTTGGGATAGGTTTTGTCATATTTTATCATCTCATAAATATGAGTCAGAAATATACGGAAAGATACGGAGATATCCATCTCATGTTAAAACAGATTCTTTTACACTTACACGGGTCCTTCTTTTTATTTTAGAAAGTTCTTTATTTAGTTTAGAAAGATTACCCCTGTCTCTGTTTATGTCTCGGATTGGAACAAATCACTATAATCCGTCCACGCCTACGGATAAGTCGACATTTTTCACAAATTTTACGAACAGAAGCCCTTATTTTCATATTTCTTATTCCTTACCTTAATTCTGAATTTATTCCTTGGAAAAAGAAGTTTCTTTCTTTTTGTTAATTTAAAATTGTATCTTCACGAAAGTAATGTTTAAAAAAATCAACTAATAGTTCGAATCCTTGTTGCGAATTCTATAATTCTATAAATTATACGTCTCCCGTAAGTTAGAAAGAAAATTAAGATAACAGGAGGAAGGGGTGTAAGATCACCATATATAACACAAAATTTCTCCCCCGATTTTTTCTAGTCGAGCTTCTCGATCTGTCATTATACCTCGAGAAGTAGAAAGAATTACAATCCCCATTCCACCTAAAATTTTAGGAATTCGTTGATAGTTGGAATAGATTCGTAGACCTGGTCGGCTGATACGTTTTAAAATAGTTCTATATATTCCCTTTCGAGTCCTTCTATGTCGTAGGGTTAAAACCAAGAAACATTTGTTACTTTCCTGATGTTTACGAATGTTTTCGATAAAACCCTCTCGTAGAAGTATTTTCACAATGTTTTCGGTAATATTAGTAGATGCTATTCGAACCGTTCTTTTTTTATCCATGTCAGCATTTCTTATAGAAGTTATTATATCGGCAATAGTATCCTTACCCATGGTGAACTATAATTTTTGGTACCCCCTAATTTTGATATAATCAACATGTTTTTTATTATTATTTTTTTTTTTTTATTTATATTAATTAAAAATATATGCGTGATACACAATCTACTAATTGACTTGACCCCTCTCGGATACCCCGCTATATCATAGTTAAATATACTATTAGTATTTATAATACCTCTATAATACCTCAGGAGCTAATGAAACTATTTTAGTAAAATTCAACTGTCTCAATTCCCGAGCGATTGCACCAAAAACTCGAGTTCCTTTTGGATTTCCTTCTTGATCAATAACAACCGCGGCATTGTCATCATATCGTATTATCATGCCGTTGTCACGTTTGAGTTCTTTACATGTACGCACAATTACAGCCCTAATAACTTCTGATCTTTCTAAAGGCATATTTGGTACTGCTTCTTTGATTACGGCAACAACAACGTCACCAATATGAGCATATCGTTGGTTACCAGCTCCTAAGATTCGAATACACAGCAATTTTCGAGCTCCACTATTATCCGCTACATTCAAAAGAGTCTGAGGTTGAATCATATCATTTTTATTTTAATCTGTTATTTCGTTGCAAAGGATAAAAGATAAATAAATAAAAAGAAATATTGTCTGTCTATAAAAAAAATAAACCTATATTTTTTCATCATCACCTTTCTTTTTATTTATGCATCCCTATCCCTCAATAACGAATTGAGTTCGTATAGGCATCTTACGCGCAGCTATTTTAATAGCTGCTCTGGCTACAGTTTCTGATACTCCGCCCATTTCATAAAGTATTCGACCCGGTTTAACAACAGATACCCAATATTCGGGGGCCCCCTTCCCTGAACCCATACGTGTTTCTGCGGGTCTTACTGTAACAGGTTTGTCGGGAAATATACGTACCCATATTTTTCCGCCACGACGCGCATATCGTGTCATTGCTCTTCGTCCTGCTTCCATCTGTCTAGCCGTGATCCAAGCGGGTTCAAGTGCTTGAAGAGCGTATCCGCCGAAACAAATACGATTACCTCGAAAAGATATTCCCTTCATTCTTCCTCTATGTTGTTTACGAAATTTTGTTCTTTTGGGGTTATAGTTGATGGTTCTTTATTAATTAAATTCCATCTCTACTGCAGAACCGGACATGAGAGTTTCTTCTCATCCGGCTCCTCGCGAATGAAATGATTCATTAATATTACTACAGGTTTCGCGGGCGAATATTCACTCTTTCGTGCTTTATTCATAGGGTCAGACCTTTGACTTTTAGAATAAATTAATTTGTTCTTGGTTCGTTCCGCCATCCCCCCCAATGAATCATTAGGATTCATTTGTTTTCAATGGAATCTTATGCAATCATGGGTTCTGTCGTTCCTATAGCCTCTTCGTTAATGGTTAGGCCCAAACTCTGCAATGGAGCCCCAACAAAATTTGTTCCTGAGTCAATTTTCTTAGTTTCTATTAACCTAAGGCTCTTTATCAAAAATTTTTAATTATTGATATTATATCAGTATTGATGCTTTATCACACTGCCTTTGTGAGATAATTCATAGACCATACATATTGGAATAATATATCATTGATACTTTTATTCTCTCTTTCTATCATCCTTCCATTTATCCACATCCCTTTATTTTTGCTTCGCAACCTTTTAAAAATTTCAGTTGCTACAACTATATGATTGATTCAGTCATATAGTGACTGTTTATTGGAATCTCGACAATATGAA